GACAAAGTCCCAGCAGTAGCGGTCAAACTATAGAAGAGCCGAGTGTTATCCATCCATACCAGGCGTAAAAAGCGTTCGTTCTGAAAAGAAACAGATGCCAGGCCAACTGAACTCGTTTATGTTTATCATGTCTCAAGTGAGATCTCATCCACAATCGTATCCATGTCCAACTAATATGAACTTCCTTTGGAATTTTGGTTTCTTAGTAGGAACCTCTTATGTCATTCAAATTGTAACAGGTTTATTACTAGCATCCAGATATACCAGTGAGATGTCACATGCCTTTGCTAGTGTACAACATATCATTAGAGAGGTGTCTTTCGGTTGGGAATTTAGATTCCTACATGCTACTGGAGCATCATGTGTTTTCTTATGTATCTTCTTACATATGCTAAGAGCTTTAGTGTTTAGTAGTTATACTTATTTAAGTTTAACTTGGATTACAGGATTAATTATTTATTTTATCTCAATTGCTACTGGATTCTTAGGTTATGTGTTACCATGGGGTCAAATGAGCTTCTGGGGTGCTACTGTAATTTGTAATTTACTTTCACCTATTCCATACCTTGTAACTTGGTTATTAGGAGGTTTCTATGTAGATAATCCTACATTAAAAAGATTCTTTGTATTACATTTTGTACTACCTTTTGTAGGCCTTGTGCTTGCTGTATTACATATTTTTTACTTACATCTAAATGGATCTAGTAATCCACTAGGTACAGAGACTGCTCTAAAAATACCTTTCTATCCTCATATGTTAAGTACAGATGGTAAAGGTTTTAACTATTTAATCTTATTCCTATTAGGTCATTCTTTCTTTGGTCTAATGGAATTATCACATCCAGATAACAGTATTCCTGTAAATAGATTTGTTACTCCATTACAAATTGTACCAGAATGGTATTTCTTAGCATATTACGCTATTTTAAAAGTTATTCCAAGTAAAACTGGAGGTCTACTAGTATTTGCTGGTAGCATTCTACTACTATTACTTCTAAGTGAGATTCGTTCACTTACTAGTATTTTACATTTACGTCAACAATTCTCATCTAGGAATTGTGCAACATCTTGGACTATTATTTACATTTATTCATTTATTGCTCTTATTATTGTTGGAGCTCAATTACCTCAAGAAGTGTTTATTTCATATGGTAGATTCTTTACCGTAATCTATCTTTTAAGTACATTTAGTTTATTTAGACTATAATCAGTTATTACAAAAAATTTCAACAATTATATATGAACTATAGTATTCTAACTGCTGCAAACCATAAGGAATTAGGTATTTACTATGTATGGTTTGCTTTTCTTTTCTCAATTGTAGGTACTTTACTATCAGTATTAATTAGACTAGAGCTTAGTTCCTCTGGACTACGTGTTGTTGCGTTAGAGAATCAAAATTTCTATAACCTAGCATTCACACTACATGGTGCTATTATGATTTTCTTTGTAGTTATGCCAGGTCTATATGGTGGATTCGGTAACTACTTCTTACCTATTTACTTAGGAGCCCCTGAGGTAGCTTTCCCTAGAGTAAATTGTATTTCATTATTAATGGTTCCTATTGCATGGGTACTAGTTAGTACATCCCTAATCTCCGAATTTGGTTCAGGTATTGGTTGGACACTTTACCCACCACTAAGTACATCTCTAATGTCATTATCTCCAACCTCAGTAGATTTAATTGTCTTTGGTCTAGCTATCTCAGGTATTTCTAGTTTCTTATCTTCAGTAAATTTCTTAAGTACAATCGCTGTGTTAGGTGTAACAAATGGTGCAAAACCATGGTGTTTATTCACTTGGGCTATTGTATTTACAGCTATTATGTTAATTGCTACACTCCCAATTCTTACTGGTGGATTATTAATGTTAGTATTAGACTTACATCTAAATACTCAATTCTACGATGCTTCCTTTAACGGTGATCCAGTACTATATCAACATCTATTCTGGTTCTTTGGACATCCAGAAGTATATATTATTATTTTACCTGCTTTTGGTGTTATTTCTCAAACATTATCTACCTCAGCAGGTAGAATAGTCTTCGGAGGTCCTTCCATGATCTTAGCTATGGGATGTATTACTGTACTAGGTTCATTAGTGTGGGCACATCATATGATGACAGTAGGTCTAGAAACAGATACTAGAGCATATTTCTCAGCTATTACAATGATGATTGCTATTCCTACTGGTACCAAAATTTTCAACTGGTTAGGTACTTTTATGGGTAATCCATTCAGTACAATATCATTAGATATTTGGTATGCTCTAAGTTTTATTTTCTTATTTACCCTTGGAGGTACTACTGGTGTAGTCTTAGGTAACTCTGCTGTTGATGTTGCTCTACATGATACTTACTATGTAATTGCTCACTTCCACTTTGTACTATCTCTAGGTGCGATTATTGGCTTAATCTGTGGATTCTTCTACTACCAAGAATCTATGTTCGGTTATACAGCTAATGTCTTTACTAGAAATACATCAGATTCTCCATACTTAAGAGTATGGTCAATTGTATTCTTATTTAGTATCTTATTAACATTCTTACCAATGCATCTATTAGGTTTCAATGTAATGCCACGTAGAATTCCTGATTATTCAGATTATGTAACTTATTTGAACACAATGTGTTCAATTGGTTCTATTAGTACTGTATTTATTCTATATTCCCTAATTCTATAAAAAAGAGTTGACCGTGAAATCCATACAAAGATAAAACGGGAGATATATAAAACATGTTACTCTATCGGTAAAAAGGTACGCCGGGGATAACAGGTCGTAGAATTTCAGGAGCTCTGATCCTTGAATTCTATTAACACCTCCATGTCGGCTCATCACACCCCTGTACTTGAAGAAGGTTCAATTAGGAACGAGAGTTCACCGTGATATGTGATACGTGAGCTGGGTTAAGAACGTCTTGAGGCAGTTTGTTCCCTATCTGCCATTTTAAAAACAAAAAAAAATCGGTTGTAGAACTTAAAGACGAAGTATCATGTGAAGTTTCATGTTCGCCTTATTATAATAAAAAAAAGGATCAAATCTTCCTTGAGCGACTCGTTAGGCAAATAAAAAAGAATGAAGAATAGTAGAGCTATAACGCTATCTTTTTTAAATAAAACTTAATGCCTTCGATTTTAACGGTTTGCTCCTGAAAAAAAAGAAGTTTTGGTTTCTCTCAAGTTTCTGGTGACAGACCATAAAGAGATTTGGAAAAGTCCTCAATAAAAAAGATACGTTAAAAAAACACAGTCGGTGCGAAGTCGAAACAAGGTAGTTGATGGTGAACCAGTGGCTGAACAAAATACGAGTCTTGTTTCAAATATATGTATTTTCTATAGCTAGAGTACGTAAGGAAAAGGAAAGGTTAACCGCTGTCAAAAACAAAAACTCATTACATACACTCCTGAAAATTTGGAACAGGTGGATATAATTTGGTAGTGGAACGTTTGAAATAAAAAAAGGCTGCTGGTAGACGGAATCGTTACTAAGCGCCAGGTAGTCCTGGACACTGAATCCATGCGCGTGCCTAAACAAATGGAACGGTCCCTGGCTGAATTTTATGATCCCAGGCTGGTTTTAAAAGTCAAACATTAGCCAAAAACTGGCGAGAAGGGAAGTGTGTTTCTTAGACAAAAAAAAAGGGAAGTTTAGCCGGGAAGTTAGCGTCTAAAAAATATGATATCATTATCGCACAAGCACTCAGCAAGTTAAGAGAATATATTGACGTGTTAAAAACTATTAGCAATTGTTTTTTAGGGTGCCGGGCAGATGTCATAAACTATACCTCCTCATCAAAGTTAGCAGTGTCTTACGTTTGAATCCAACAGACGCTTTCCGTTTTTTAACTACACTACGAAATGCCAAACTATTCAAGCAATTATATCACTTTCTTATTAATGGAAGCGCTGGTACCTGGGTATCCAATCCAGTGCTCCTCATTCGGCATAGAGACTCAGCCTCTGTTCAACTTTGTACTGTTTTTTACCAAAAGGGACTCCAGAAGTTAAACTGTAGAGTCGAGATGGAAACAACCGGAAAGGTTACTGCATGTCCTAAAAAACTAGTATTCATATATTTTTTGTAAAATTCTCTTCTGAATAGATTTCATAGAAAACCTAAAATCATCATGTATGATTGACATTTAACCACTAATTATGAATCATCCAAGAATTGTTTAACATTCTCAGGTCCGGTCCTATTATACCAATATTCCAGTTTGATAAATTAGATCACATGTCTTCTAGTGCTTTGAGATTTGACTCAGTTTTTTATAAAAAATTAGTATCAAATTGCTCATATTTAAGAATCTTTACTAAAATTTCCTTCTTATATTCAACTACCTTAAGATACTTTACTGTAGGTTTCTTATTTTCACCTTTTCTACTTACTGTGTTTCTACTATTTAATTTCTCTTTTAGAGAGGTTGGTACCACATCAGCTTCTATGGTATCCTCAATCTGCTTAGGTGTTATTAGTACTGAGTTACTACTATTCGTAAGTTTCTTTTGGGGTGCATATACTAGTATTTTATCCCCTAGTTATGTCACTGATTCAACACTAATTAGTCCTATTGAAGGTCTTGTAGGTATTTCAAGCAGAGGTCTAATTGTAACAATTACTTTTCTTCTTTCCACCGCTAGTGTTATTTTAGGTTATGGTATTTTAACATCAGAGAAAGCAATTACTTTAAATATCCAAAGAGGTTTTCTTGCTTTAGTAATTATTGCTTTATGCTTTACTAGTATCCAAGTTTGTGAGTACTTAGGATTATCTATTTATATTAATGATGGATCTTTAGGTACCTATCTATTATGGATTACTGGTCTACACTTCTCACATGTGTTAGTAGGTGCTATCTTACTATTCTTCACTTTCTGGAGAGGAAGCTTACAATATAACCCACACACTCAAATTAGAACATACACTTCTTCTAGTATTATGGTATTACCACTACTAGAATCATATACATTACTTTACTGGCATTTTGTAGAAGCTATCTGGTTAGTAATTCACTTCACTTTCTATACACTATAATTGTAGAGGATCTCGTAAACATGCGAACTCACTTGAACTATAAAAAATATTTAACTTGTTTAAATAAAACTCCTTCAAATTGACTATGCTGACTTTAGTAACGGAAAAATAATAGATTCAGCTATCCATGGTGATAAGATTCGAGAATACCGGTCAATTAAAAAAATAGCTGTGATGTAATAGAGCATAGGATAATGCAAAGTATCCCTGACTGGATTATGCAAAAACTAATTTTTATGAGAACAGCTTCCAAGCATACATTTGTTGATGTAATAATAGAATTCATTTTTTTTATTGCCTGTCAAGTTCCTTTAATGTAGTTATCTCACAGCTTCTATTGGTCCTGATAAGCGATCTCATGTATGGTTAAAAAGTTTTTTTTACACCAGGCATGCAATACCAATAAATTTTTATTTAGCAATTATGTTTTATGCATGGTAAGGTTTAGCGTGTACTTTCGAATGAAACTTTGTGCTCCACCGCTAGTCTATTACCTCTAACATTCCTCTTACTTGATACTGTACGGACCATTACAACCTCCAGGCAAAGAATTTTCCACGATTCATAGAGACAACTAGTGGCATCTCTCACGATTTCCAGATGGTGAGTTACAAAGACGATTCTCTCCACACTTATGTTTTGTTATTAAAGGGAAGTAAAGGTGCTCAGGGTCTTACCGTCGGGCCATAGGGTTCCTCATATTCAAGGAGTTTTCTATTTAAAAAAGTCTTACATTAGAGACATTAGGAAAGTCGTTACACCATTCATGCAGGACGGAATTTACCCGACAAGGAATTTTGCTACCTTTGGACCGTCAGATTACAGCCGCCGTTTACCCTAGTTTTTATATCATGTTGAGTTATCTCTTTCAAGATTATCTATTTCATTTCTATCCTCACGGGAACCTTTCCACGCTCTACCAATATTCGTTATATTTTTTATCTCGCGTGACGAGCGGTGTGTTTAAGGCAAGTAAAGATGCGCCCATTTTTTTTTGTTTTTGGCGTGTAGAGCATCTTCATATAGGTAGTTTCTTTCCGAAACAATAACCTTAGAGTTATACTACCAAAGCATCCATCTACAGCTGCGGAAACTGTTATTTTGTCTATTTTAAAATAGAGTTTTACAAAAATAAAGTACACCTAGCCAACACGATCCAATTGCCTGGGTTATTTTTTGTGCTACAAAAAACGAGGCTTGATGGTTACTTTGAAGGTCACAAGA